AATATGGAAATTCGGGGAGTAAGTGAAATATAGGCAAAGTTGGCTGTGTCTTATTGCAGGTGATTGCACTCATGAATCGGGCAAAAAAAAAAAAGAAGTCATATACCGGGTTAGTGAAAATTACTTCGTGTTTTTTATAATGTAGGTCGGGTAAAATGCATAAAAAGTGTTTCTAAAAAAAATAATTTACTATAGGATTTTGGGTTTGTATTTTTAGTATGGAAAAGTGGTATTGATTTTGGTAAAATTTTAAAAAATTGGTGAAATTTTTAATTTCGAACGGGAATTTTATAATAAAAATAATGATATTTTTAAGTCTCTAAAAAAGTATGTCAGACAAGCATTAAGGAAATGTAACCCTCTAGGGAAAAGTGCACGACCAAGGGTAGGGCTCCACCTGGACTAATAGCATTACATCCCCGATTAAGGGGTGACCGGTAACGAGCATAGATGGGTGTCAGATGAAAGCCACAGATAAAAAAAGGCAACCAGGGGTGGGACAGGCATACGTGATCAGAACATGAGGCAGAATGCACCAGGATAAGGGGTGAAGCCAGAGGCCTTGGAAAAAGCTAGTAGGGAGGGGTGGTTCCGGACCGTTGAGATGAACTTGAAGGTGCAACCAGTGGCCTGTTAAAGGGCATAATGGGGGGAGTTACAATATATGGACGTGAAAAGCAGGACTGTGTGCTTGAAGTGGAAGGATAGAGGGTTTCACGGGAAGGGTTAAATCATGGGACACCGGTTTGATCAGGATAGTCATGGTTATTAATAATATTCAACCTTTATTAATGGAACGACCAGAAAATGGGGCTAGGAATAATATGTTAATGAACCAGATTACTATATAAATAATTAAAGTTTATTTCCGGCTTATTATCCATGGGGCAAAACGATTAATGTATTATTATACATAGCAATAAATAGGACATATATATGAAGAGGTACATATATAGTCGATTTTCGGGTTAAATTTGTGGGGGGGGGTAGGGGGAGGGTCGTCCTAGGAGTTATTTTTGCGTGGGGTTTAATTGTCGTGGTGCTCAAGGGGAGACCCAACTTCGGTTTACAAGAACGACGCTTTAGATAAATTTAAGCTACTAGAGCAGGAATAGTTGGAGATCTTATTTTCTAAGAGTCCTAGGAGAGGGTTAGAGATAAAGAACATGAAGTATAGAATTGAGGCAAGTTGGCTAATTTCTGTGAATGGGGTTTCCACTGGTTTAGTGGCTGTTCAGGTGATAATAATAACGATAGTAGTAAAGGTTCAGAATGTTAGTTGTATTAGAGGTCGGAATATCATAGATCGGGTGGTTGAGGTGTGGGTGAAAGGTGATGTTAGGAGAATAGTGATTGATATAATTAGGGCTAGTGTTCCGCCTAATTTATTTGGGACTGACCGTAAGATACCATAGGCGAATAGGAAGTATCACTCGGGTTTGATATGTTGTGGGGTGACTAGGGGGTTAGCTTTAGAGAAGTTTTCTGGGTCGTTTATTATGTTTGGATCAAATGATAGGATAATAAGTATGGCTGTAATTAATATTGTTAATATTAGGGAGTCTTTGTAGGAATGATACGGGTGGAATGGGATTTTGTCAATATCGGAGTTAGTACCTAATGGGTTGTTAGAGCCTTCGTGGTGGAGCAGGAGGATGTGAATAGATGATAGTGAGATAATGATAAATGGTAGGATGAAGTGAAGAGCGAAGAAGCGGGTAAGGGTTGGGTCGTTGATAGAGAATCCGCCCCAAAGTCAGGTGGTTAGGGAGGTCCCTAGATATGGGATTGCTGTTAGGAGGTTAGTGATTACTGTTGCTGCTCAAAATGATATTTGTCCTCATGGAAGAACGTAACCGAAAAAGGCTGTTGCTATTAGAATGATTAAAAGGGTGGTTCCTGAAAGTCAAACTTCTTTATTTAGGTAAGATCCATAATAGAGGCCTCGTGCAATGTGTATATAGATACAAACAAAGAGTAGGGATGCGCCGATGGCGTGTGAATTTTGTATAATTCAGCCATATGGGACATCTCGAGTAATGTGTACGATAGATGAGAAGGCTAGATTAATATTGGCTGTATAGTGGATTGCTAGAAAGAAGCCAGTTATGGTTTGGATGATTAAACAGGCTAGAAGTATTGATCCAAAATTTCATCAGGTTGAAATGTTTGATCCCACAGGAAGAAGATTGAATGGTTTTAGAATATGATGGTGTGACATGTTTTTGTAGTTGATAAACAACAGTGGTTTTTCAGGCCTCAGGACTCTAAGGAGCAAAAATAATGTTTTTTATAGAGTGCGTAGTTTATTTAGTTTTAGTCTTTGTAGTTTTTAGTGTGGTAGTTTTAGGTATTGTTGTAATGCCATATCATGGGGTGGTTTCTATGATGGGGGTTTCTTTTTTGTGCTGTGTGATTATGGTAGTTATTGGGCGTACCTATGCTGCGTTGGTTATGTATATTGTGTATTTGGGAGGTTTGATTGTAGTTTTTGGTTATTGTGTGAGTGTTGAGAAGGGGAGTGAGGTTATTATGGGGATTAGTGGTGTGTGATACTTTTTAATTATTGTAAGTATTGGGGTGGTAGTGGGTGTGTTAATGATTGTTTTTGAGGGTATTCAAGATTTATTAGTATATACTAACTGAGAGGATTGGGTAGGTTTAGAGGTGAATGGTTGTAGTGTGTTTTATTTTCATGGTGGTGTGGGGTTGATGATTTGTGCTTGAGGGTTAGTTGTACCTCTGTTTACTGTTTTGGTGGTTTTAGATTGGAGTTGTAAGGGAGGGGTGCGACCTTTCAGGTTAGGTAAGGATTAATAGGATAAGTAAAGTGAAGGTGAAGGTGGATATGTAGTTTTTGATTATATTTTTTTGTTGTGTTGAAAGGAGAATTAGTTGGGTAATAGTTTTGGAAAGGCCCTTAGGTCCATAGTTTTCTAGGGTTCATAGGTCTAGTAGTTCTGTTGATATTTGTTGACCAGATTTAAGTATTCAGGCAGATATTGATCGGTGAGGGATGTTGGAAAAGGCTAATTGATCAAACAAGGAGTTGGTTGTTTGTGGTTTTTGGGGGGGTATTGGTTGATTGATGAAGGATAGGTCTTTTGATATGGTAATACCTAAGATTATTATAAGCAGGGCTATGAGTTTAGTAATTATTGGTATTGTAAGAGTTGGTGTAAGTTGTAGTGTTGAAAGCTTTGTTACACTACCAATGAAGATAGTTAACAAGGTGAGGCGGGTTAGGGGGGGAATAATGTTTTTTGTTTCTTTATGATAGTAGGGGTTGGTGCGTGATGGTCCTGTTAGAATTAGGAGGATAATTTGTATGCTGTAAGCAGCGGATAGGGCTGTAGCTAATAGGGTGATTATTAGAGCTCAGGAGTTTATGTAAGAGTTTATTATAATTTCAATTATGGTATCTTTTGAGTAAAAGCCTGACAGAAAGGGTATTCCTATTAGTGAAAGGCTTGCGATGATGGTAAATGATGAGGTTATTGGTATAGTTTTAAGTAAGTTACCAGTTATTCGTAGGTCTTGTTCGTTGTTTAGATTGTGGATGAATGATCCTGAGCATAGGAATAGGAGTGCTTTGAAGAATGAGTGGAGGGTTATGTGGAGAAAGGCAAGGATTGGTTGACCTAGGCCGAGCATAGTTATTATTAGGCCTAGTTGGCTAGTGGTGGATAGTGCGATAATTTTTTTAATGTCATGTTGTGTAGTTGCTGCGGCTGCAGCAAACATGGTTGTGACTGCTCCGATAATTAGGCAGGTTATTTTTATATCATGATTGTTGTGAAGGATGGGGTATAGGCGGATTAATAAGAAGACCCCTGCTATGACTATGGTGCTTGAGTGGAGTAGAGCTGATACTGGTGTAGGGCCTTCTATGGCTGCAGGTAGTCATGGATGTAGGCCAAATTGTGCAGATTTACCCATAGCTGCTGCTATTAAGCCAATTGATGGGATGATGCTAGGGAGTTCGTATTGGATAAGGAGTTCTTGAAAATTTATTGAGGAGAAAGTGATAAGTCAGGTGGTAGAAAAGATTAAACCCACATCCCCAATTCGATTGTAGATAATTGCTTGGAGGGCGGCTGTGTTAGCGTTTGATCGTGAGTTTCATCAGCCAATTAGAAGGAATGATATGATTCCTACCCCCTCTCAACCAATAAAGAGTTGATACATGTTGTTAGACGTGATAATTACTATTATTGTGATTAGAAAAATGATTAGGTATTTAATAAATTTATTGATATTTGGGTCGGTTGATATATATCAGATAGAAAATTCAATGATGGATCAGGTGATAAATAGTGCTATTGGGATAAATATTAGAGATAGTGTGTCTAGTAGAATAGTGATGTTAATGTTTTCTGTTGGAGTGATAATTAAGGGTAGGATTGAAATGGTAAGTTCATTGTTATGGCTAAGCAGCGAGTTTAGGGGGATTAAGCTAATTGTGAATATAAGTGCTAGAGTGTATTTTATGTCTTTGGGGCGAGAGGGTTTAATAATTGATAAAGTTAGGGAGAAAAAGATAGCTAGGATAATTGTTGGTGTAATAAGATCCATATTCTACCACTTGGATTTGCACCAAGAGATTTGGTGCCTAAGACCAACGGAGTTCTATTATCCTTTGGTAGAAGAGAGGGCTGATAATTACTTCAGATTAAAGATTTAGCAGGTCTTTTTTTACCTCTCGGTGTGTGAGAATAACTATTTTCAAGGTCACAGCTTGACATTTTTTTTAAATTACACACACCTTATAACTAGTTCTGGTTTTATGGAGATAAGGATTAATGGGGAGATATGAAGGAGTATGAGAAGGTGTTCTCGTGAGTGGGATGGTTCTGTTGAGTTGTTTAATGATATTGGTCCTATTTGTGTGGATAGAAAGATATGTAGGGAGTAGGTAGCGGTGATTAGAATAGATAGGCCTAGAATGATTATTGTTGCCGGACATCAGTTGAATAATGAAGATATAATTAGAAGTTCTCCTGTAAAGTTTATTGTTGGTGGTATGGAGATATTTATTAGATTAGTTAATAGTCATCAGGTTGTGGCTATTGGAAGGATATTGTGTAGGCCTCGTGTAAGGGTTAAAATACGGGTATGGATACGCTCATAGGTAGTGTTAGCTAGGCAAAAGAGTGCTGAGGAAGTAAAGCCGTGTGAGATTATCAGGGCTATAGCTCCTGACAGGCTTCATTGGGTTTGAATCAGGATAGCAGCAATTACTAGGCCTATGTGGCTAATAGAGGAGTAGGCAATAAGAGATTTTAGGTCTGTCTGTTGAAGACATGTTAAGTTTGCTAGGATTGCCCCTCATAGGGATAAGACTATGAATGGTAGGAATATGTCGGTTTTGAGTGTTGGCAGGACTTGTATAATTCGGATTATGCCGTATCCCCCTAGTTTTAATAAGATTGCTGCTAATACTATGGATCCGGCAATTGGGGCTTCTACATGAGCTTTTGGAAGTCAAAGGTGGAGCCCAAAGATAGGTATTTTTGCTAAAAATGCGGTCAGGCTAGCTAGTCAGAGAAGTAGGGCTGTTCATTGATCTAGTGGGTTAATTATTTGGATAAAGAGGGTAGGGGTTATAGTTAAATTGTTTATGAAGATGATAGCTGTTAATAGAGGGAGAGAGGTGGATAGGGTGTAGAGTATGAAGTATGTACCCGCTGTTAGTCGTTCGGCTTGTTGTCCTCATCGTGTGATGAGAATTAGAGTAGGGATAAGGGTAGCTTCAAATATAATATACATGAGAGTAAGGCTGTATGCTGCGAATGTTATAGAGATAAAGAGTTGTAGTAGGGTAATAGTTGCTAAAAATACTCGTTGTCGTTGAACGGGTTCTTTAGCTATTGTGTGTTGGCTAGCAATAGATATTAAAGGTAGTAATCAGAATGATAGTAATAGAAGAGGCGATGAGATGTTGTCTAAGTTTATGATAGTGTTTGATTTAGGTTCTAATAGAGTTAGGCTAAATAGCGCTAGTAAGAATATGTAGGAGGTTGAGGCTGGGTATAGAAGTTTAGGTTTTAGGAGGAGGGTGGTTGGGATAAGGGCTATAGTTGAAAAAATAATTTTTATCATTATAAAAGATTAAGGTTATTTAGAAAATCATTCCCATGGGCTCGTGTAGTTGAGACTACTAGACTGAGGCCTACAGCTGCTCCGCATACGGAGATGGTGAGGGTAATGATTGATATAGGAGTTTGTGATAGGGTTATGGAGGAAGAGGCGTATAATACTAATAAGGTGTATAGAAGTAATATTGAGGTTTCAATGCATATTAGTGCTAGTATGAGATGTTTTTGTTGTATAGACAGGCTTAGGATAATGATTATTAGAGTTAGAGTTATAATAGTTTTAATTACTTCCATTATTGGGGCTTACAGGTAAGTTCTTTTGAGTCGAAATCAAATATCTAAATAGACTACCCCAACACTCTGCTCATTCTAGGCCGCCTTGAAGTCATTCATATAGAAGTCCTAGTGTTAAGGTGATTAGAAGGGTTGAAGCTATCAAGGTGGAAGTGTTTGTTGGGTTTGTGTTTATACTTCATGGGATGGGTAGGAGTAAGATAATTTCTAGGTCAAATAGAATAAATAGGATTGCAACTAGGAAAAATTGAATAGAGATAGGGGAGCGTGCGTTACCTAACGGGTCAAAGCCACACTCGTAAGGAGATAGTTTATTAATATCTGGTTTTGTTGGTACATAGGTATTGATGATATATAGGAGGATTGATGTTGCTATGGCTAGGATGATGAAGATGAGAAGGCTTATTATTTCTTCCCGTGGGACCTAATGCTTGGAAGGCATTTATACTGATATACTAAAGAAATATGAGCCTCATCAGTATACTGAAATATATAGGAATAGTCATACAACATCTACAAAATGTCAGTATCAAATTGCTGCTTCATATCCGAAGTGGTGGGTAGTTGTAAAATGGTATTTAATGAGGCGAATTAGGCAGATAAGTAGGAAGGAAGTTCCAATTATAACGTGAAGGCCGTGAAAGCCTGTAGCTACAAAGAATAATGACCCATAGACGCTATCTGAGATAGTAAATGGGGTGTCTATATATTCTGATACTTGAAGGGCTGTGAAGTAAATACCAAGGATAATGGTGATTAATAGTGCATAGGTAGCTTCTTTTTTATTTCCTTTTATTATAGTATGGTGTGATCAGGTGATTGTTGCTCCAGATGATAGTAACACTGCGGTATTAAGGAGAGGTACATCTATAGGGTTTAATGGGGAGATTCCAGTGGGCGGTCATTCTGCACCTAGCTCCGGAGTGGGTACTAGGCTGACATGGTATAGGGTTCAGAAAAACCCCAGGAAAAAGAATACTTCTGATGTGATAAATAGGATTATCCCGTATCGTATGTTTTTTTGAACCCCTATAGTATGGTGGCCTTGGTAAGTACTTTCTCGTACAACATCGCGTCATCATTGGATAAGGGTTAGAAAGGTGACTAATAGGCCTAGTTTTAAAACAATTGTTGAAGTTGTGTGAAATCATAGGGCTAATCCTGAGGCTATAAGTAGTGAGCCTATTGCGCCTGTAAGGGGTCATGGGCTTGGGTCTACTATGTGATATTGATGGAGTTGGTGGGTCATTATGAGTTTTCTTGGAGATAAAGAATAGTTAATAGAACAAAGACGTAAGCTTGGATACAGGCTACTGCTAATTCTAGGAGTGTAAGAAGGAACAAGAGAATTAGTATTAGTGAGCTTGCAGAGATATAGATATTGATAATGTTAATAGTAGCGGAGCTTACTATCGTTATAAGAAGGTGACCAGCTGTAATGTTGGCCGTAAGTCGTACTCCGAGTGCTATAGGGCGTATTAAAAGACTAACTGTTTCAATTATAATCATAAATGGGATTAGAGGGGTAGGTGAGCCTTCCGGGAGAAGGTGGGCTAGTGAGATTGATGGTTTGTCTTTTAAGCCTAGGATGACAGTAGCTAGTCAGAGGGGGACAGCTATAGCTATGTTTATAGATAGTTGGGAGGTTGATGTGAAAGTATATGGTAATAAGCTTATAAGGTTTGATAGGAGGATTATTAGGAATAGGCTTGTAAGAATAGGGGCTCATTTTTGTCCTTTTGGGGTGAGTTGATTTATTATGTTAAGTATGAATATTTTTAGGAGTCAGACTATGAAGATTGTTGTGCGATTACTAAGGAGCTTAGGTTTATGGAATACCAGTAGAGTAATGATTAGTAAGGAAATTGGTGCTGTGGGGATAGAGATTAACTCTGGGCTTGTGAATTGTTCAAATATGTTTATGTTCATGGTAGGGTTGATGTGCTCAGTTGGTGTTTTATAAGGAAAGGATATTTTGGTTTAATAGTGAGTTTGAATAGGTCTATTTTTTGTGATATAAGGGTGATGATAAATCAGGTTCATAAATAAGTATAGCAAATATAAACAATATCTAGTTGGGGCATTCACTAAGGAACAATGATTCCTCTCCAACTTAAAAGGTTGATGCTGTATAAGCTTCTTAGTGATTGTTCTGAGGACAATCATTGTTCGAAGTAGAATAGAGGGATGGCTTCAATTGCGATGGGTATAAAGCTATGGTTTGCTCCACAGATTTCTGAGCACTGTCCGAAGAATACACCTGTTCGGGAGGTTGCTAGAGGAATTTGGTTTAATCGTCCAGGGATAGCATCAACTTTGACCCCTAGGGATGGAATCGCTCATGAATGGAGAACATCTTCTGCGGTTACAACAATTCGAGTCTGTAGGCCCGCCGGTATTACTATGCGATGGTCAACTTCTAGTAGTCGGGGTGATCCGTTTTGTAGATCTTGTGTTTTAAGTATATAGGAATCGAATGAGATATGGATTTCATCTGAATATTCGTAGTTTCAGTACCATTGGTGGCCGGTAGCTTTAATGGTTAGATAGGGGTCAAATACTTCTTCTATTAAATAGAGGGATCGTACTGAGGGAAGGGCGGTTAAAATAAGAATTATAATTGGGGCAGCTGTTCATGCTGCTTCTAGTTGTTCAACTTCTTCAGATGGGTCATTGTGTGTTAATGTAGTTATAGTTGCAGTGATAGTGAATATTAAAATTACTATAGTTATTAAACAGGTAAGTAGTAAGACATGATCGTGAAGAAATACAACTTCTTCTATTGTGGGGCCTATGGCTTCTTGGAGGGATAGTTGGGCTGCGTATGGCATTAAGAGCCACAAATGTTGTGATTTGACTATGACAAAGTCATGTAATAATGTTTACTAGGCTCTTGGGAGGATAGCATAAGTGTGCGATTAACTTGAAATTAATAGGTGGCAGATTAAGTCTGTCTCTTCTCGGGTCAAGGTCATTGTATGTTTGATATATGTTCTCGGATGGGGGCATATGAATTGTTTGGAGTGAAGGTTGGTTCTGTGTGGGTGTGGTATGGTGGGGGAGTTCCGTATAATCATTCAATATGGGTTTTTTTACCTAATTGAATTATAGGTTTACGTTTACAGGTTATTGCTTCTCATACAATGAAGAGAGATATAAGAACGGCAATGAGAGAGATGGTAGAGCCAATTGAAGAGACTGTATTTCATAGGGAGAAGGCGTCAGGGAAATCTGAGTAACGGCGAGGCATACCGGATAACCCTAAAAAGTGTTGAGGGAAGAAAGTCATATTAACCCCTAGAAATATTACTCAGAATTGAGTTTTAGTTAGCGTTTGGTTAAGAGAATAGCCAGTAAAGAGGGGGAATCAGTGGGTGAGTCCTCCCATAATGGCGAATACTGCTCCTATGGATAATACGTAGTGAAAGTGTGCTACGACATAGTAGGTGTCGTGAAGAACAATATCTAAGGATGAATTAGCTAAAATGATTCCTGTTATTCCGCCGACAGTAAATAGAAAGATAAACCCTAGGGCTCAGTAAATTGGGGTTTGTCATTTAATGTGACCTCCGGTTAGTGTGGCTAATCATCCGAACACTTTGATACCAGTTGGGATTGCGATGATTATCGTAGCCGCTGTGAAGTAGGCACGGCTATCAATGTCTAATCCGACGGTGAATATATGGTGGGCTCATACTACAAACCCAAGAATTGCAATGGATATTATTGCTCAGATTATACTGGTGTATCCGAATGTGTTCTTTTTTCCTGTATAGAAGGTAATAATGCTGGATACAATCCCAAAGCCTGGTAAGATTAAGATATAGACTTCTGGGTGGCCAAAGAATCAGAACAGGTGTTGGAATAGGACAGGGTCACCTCCACCACAAGGATCGAAGAAGGAAGTATTAAGATTTCGGTCTGTTAATAGCATAGTAATTGCTGCTGCAAGAACAGGTAGGGCTAGAAGTAGTATGATGGCAGTGATTATAACGGACCAAACAAATAGAGGGAAGTTAAATATTGGTATTGATTTAGGTTTTATGTTAATGCATGTGGTAATGAAGTTAATTGCCCCTAAGATTGATGAGGCTCCGGCGAGGTGAAGTGAGAAGATCGCCAGATCTACTGATGGGCCAGAGTGAACTAGATTTCCTGATAGTGGTGGATAGACAGTCCACCCTGTCCCGGCACCGGCCTCTATATAAGAAGAGGATAGGAGTAGGAGAAGTGCTGGGGGTAGAAGTCAGAAACTTATATTATTTATACGTGGGAAAGCTATATCGGGAGTGCCGATTATAAGTGGGATTAATCAGTTACCAAAACCTCCGATTATAATTGGTATTACTATGCAGACAATTATGATGAAGGCGTGTGCGGTTACTAGAACGTTAAAGATTTGATCACTACCAAATAAGGATCCAGGCTGAGTAAGCTCTATTCGTATCAGGATGCTTAAGCAGGCTCCGACTAACCCAGATCAAGCGCCAAATATTAAATATAGGGTTCCGATATCTTTGTGGTTTGTTGAGAATAATCAACGGGTGATTAACACAGGTAGTATGGCTGATTAAAGCGGTAAACTGTAAATTTACACATAGGTAATACTTGCTACCAGGCCCCGATAATGTCAGGCTGCAAATCTGACCTCCGGCAGTTGCCCGGGGCTTCTCCGTTTTTTCTCCCCGGCCAAAAACGGAGAAGTAGATTAAAGCCCGTCGGTTTGGGTGACTAGCTGTTAATTAGTTTTTTGTAGGATCGAGGCCTACTAGTCTAGAGAGTTTTAGTTTAGTTAAAATGTCTGTGTTGCAATCAGAAGATGTAGTGAGGCTGCAAACTCTACAGAAACTAAAGTGACTTTTTTGGGGGCTTTGAAGGCCTCTAGTTTATATAACTTAAGTTTCTATAGGCTTGGTGAGAGGGGAAGAAGAAGTATTATTATAGTTGTTATGGTGAGTGGGAGTATGGTATAGTTTTTGTTGGTTAGTCGTCATTTTATTAATATAGATGAGGGGTGGGGAGGTATAGTTATGGCTAAGATGTATGTGAGTCGTAGGTATATGTATAGGCTTGGTAGGGAGAATATGGCTATTAGGATGGCTTCTAGGGTTATGTTTAGGGCGATTATTTTATTTAGAATAAGTCATTTTGGTATGAATCCTGTAAGTGGAGGAAGACCTGTAAGGGATAGGATTGTAAGGAGTATAGCTGTTATGAGGTAGGGGGAAGTGGGTCATGTGGTTCCTATATCCTTGATTGTAGTACATGATAGAAGGTTTATTATGAGAAAAATAGGTATTGTGGTTATTGTGTAGATTATGAAGGTTAAAGTGGAGATGTTTGGTGCTAAGGTAATGGTAGCTAGAATTCATCCAGTGTGGGCGATTGATGAAAAGGCTATTAGTTTACGTATTTGGGTTTGATTAAGGCCACCGAGTCCTCCGATTAGGATAGATAGGATTGCTGATGAGGTTAGAATTGTAAGGTTTGTGTTGGAGTGGCAGGTTAATAGAATTGTGAGAGGGGCAATTTTCTGTCAGGTTAGAATTGTTAGGGCAGTGAGAGTAGTAGCGCCTTGAACTACTTCTGGTAATCAGAAGTGGAATGGTGCTGCAGCTATTTTTATTATTAGTGCTAGGGTGATGATTTTTATTGTTGTTGGTTCTGTTGTAAGGCTGATTTCTCAGTTGGAGGTGTTTAGGGCATTTAATGTTGTTGTGAATAGGATAGTAATAGAGGCTAAGGTTTGTGTGAGAAAGTATTTTGTTGTTGCTTCTGTTGCCCGAGGGTGGTTAGTTCGTGAAATAATAGGGATTATGGAGAGGGTGTTAATTTCTAGGCATGTTCAGGCTATTAGTCAGTGTGTTGTTATAGTGATTAGGGTGGTGCTTATGAAGATGCTTATGGTAATTATAGTTCATGATGTGGGGTTAATTAGTAGAGGTCTGATGGACATTTTCGGGGTATGGGCCCGATAGCTTGTTAGCTGACTTTACTTAGAAAATATTATAGAGTAGTATTAGAAGTTTTGAGCTTCTAGGTTCAAGTTCGAGTCTTGATTTTCTAGTATTAAGGAGATGATTTGAACATCTGTGTTGAGGTTTTAAGCCTGTTGCATGGCCGTGCTTTGCTACCTTAATATATGGAAATTCGGGGAGTAAGTGAAATATAGGCAAAGTTGGCTGTGTCTTATTGCAGGTGATTGCACTCATGAATTGGCGAAAAAAAAAAAGAAGTCATATACCGGGTTAGTGAAAATTACTTCGTGTTTTTTATAATGTAGGTCGGGTAAAATGCATAAAAAGTGTTTCTAAAAAAATAATTTACTATAGGATTTTGGGTTTGTATTTTTAGTATGGAAAAGTGGTATTGATTTTGGTAAAATTTTAAAAAATTGGTGAAATTTTTAATTTCGAACGGGAATTTTATAATAAAAATAATGATATTTTTAAGTCTCTAAAAAAGTATGTCAGACAAGCATTAAGGAAATGTATCCCTCTAGGGAAAAGTGCACGACCAAGGGTAGGGCTCCACCTGGACTAATAGCATTACATCCCCGATTAAGGGGTGACCGGTAACGAGCATAGATGGGTGTCAGATGAAAGCCACAGATAAAAAAAGGCAACCAGGGGTGGAACAGGCATACGTGATCAGAACATGAGGCAGAATGCACCAGGATAAGGGGTGAAGCCAGAGGCCTTGGAAAAAGCTAGTAGGGAGGGGTGGTTCCGGACCGTTGAGATGAACTTGAAGGTGTAACCAGTGGCCTGTTAAAGGGCATAATGGGAGGAGTTACAATATATGGACGTGAAAAGCAGGACTGTGTGCTTGAAGTGGAAGGATAGAGGGTTTCACGGGAAGGGTTAAATCATGGGACACCGGTTTGATCAGGATAGTCATGGTTATTAATAATATTCAACCTTTATTAATGGAACGACCAGAAAATGGGGCTAGGAATAATATGTTAATGAACCAGATTACTATATAAATAATTAAAGTTTATTTCCGGCTTATTATCCATGGGGCAAAACGATTAATGTATTATTATACATAGCAATAAATAGGACATGTATATGAAGAGGTACATATATAGTCGATTTTCGGGTTAAATTTGTGGGGGGGGGTAGGGGGGGGGTCGTCCTAGGAGTTATTTTTTACAAAGAGTAGTTTAAGTAAGAATACTGGCTTTGGGGGCCAGAGGTGGGTATCCCTTTTTGAGGCTGGGGGGGGTAGGGGGGGGTCGTCCTAGGAGTTATTTTTTACAAAGAGTGGTTTAAAGTAGGAGTACTGCTGGGGTGGTGTCTCTTTGTTTGGGAGCGGGGTTTGTGGTTCCCATGTCTACTCTATCAAGGTAGTCCTTTTTCAGGCACGCTTCCATTGGGGGGGTGTCCCATAAAATGTAGATGTGGTAAATAGGTTAAGAAGGCATAGGGATAAGGTGAGTGGGAGGTATTGTTTTCATAGAAGGTGTATGAGTTGGTCGTATCGAAAGCGTGGGTATGAGGCGCGAATTCATAGGAATAGGGATGTAAGGATGATTGTCTTTGTTATAAGGTTAATTGTGAATAGCTCTAGGTTAGAGGTTCCTGGGTTTATAAAAATTATGACGGTGATAGTGTTTATTAGAAGGATATTTGAATATTCTGCTAGGAATAAGAGGGCGAATGGTCCTGCTGAGAATTCTAGGTTGAAGCCTGAGACTAGTTCGGACTCTCCCTCTGTTAAGTCGAAAGGTGCACGGTTGGTTTCTGCTAGGGTGGATGTAAATCATATCATGGCTAGGGGTCATGATGCTAGAATTAGTCATTGGTGTTCTTGAGTTTCTATGAAGGAGAATAGAGAGTAGTTACCTGAAATAGTGGCTATTGAGATGATGATTAGTCCTAGGGTCACCTCGTAGGAGATAATTTGTGATACAGCCCGGATTGTTCCTATTAAGGGGTATTTTGAATTTGAAGATCACCCAGATCATAGAATGGCGTATGTAAATATGCCGGATATGGCTATGATGAATATAAGGCCTAGGTTTATGTTAGCTAATGCTGTTGGTATGGGGAGAGGTGTTCATGAGATTAATGATAAGGATAGAGCTATGATGGGGGAAGCGGTGAATAGGATAGGTGATGATATGGAGGGCTTTGATGCTTCTTTAATGATTAGTTTTAGACCGTCTGCAATGGGTTGGAGAAGACCTATAGGACCTACTAGGTTGGGTCCTTTTCGTAGCTGTATATACCCTAAGAGTTTACGTTCGAGTAGGGTAAGAAAGGCTACTGCAATAAGAATGGGGAGGATGTAGAGAAAGGGGTTGATGATGTTAAGTATTGTTGTAATTATTAAGGGTATGGTCCTTAATTAACCTGGTCTAGGTTATGGTGTTAAATGGTTTAATATTTAATTATATTTTGTGGTTAAAGCGTGCTTTGAGTATAGGCTTTGCTATGCCGGTCCTTTCGTACTAGGTATGGCTATTCATAGATAGAGACTGACCTGGATTGCTCCGGTCTGAACTCAGATCACGTAGGACTATTAATCGTTGAACAAACGAACCCTTAGTAACGGTTGCATTGCTAGGATGTCCTGATCCAACATCGAGGTCGTAAACCTTCTTTTTGATATGGGCTCTTGAAGAAGATAGCGCTGTTATCCCTGGAGTAACTTGGTTCATTTATCAGAAAGTTCTGGGTCTAAATGTGGCTTGTTTGCCTTGGTGTGAGAAGGTCATGTATTTGGAAGTTCTTTTTTGTTCCAAGGTCGCCCCAACCGAAACATAGTTATTAAGGGGTTTAATAGTTTAGTTAAAGCTTCACAGGGTCTTCTGGTCTTATGTGAGAATCTCAGCTTTTGTACTGAGAGATCAGTTTAATTGATTTGTTATAAGAGACAGTCGGGCTCTCATTTTGCCATTCATACGAGTCTACGATTAATAGACAAATGATTATGCTACCTTTGCACGGTTAGGATACCGCGGCCGTTTAATTATTCACTGGGCAGGCGTTGCCTTTAATATTTGTTTTAGCTAAAGGTAATGTTTTTGTTAAACAGTTGGAGTCCATGGTTGCCGAGTTCCTTTTATAACGGTTAATCTTTCTTTTTAACGCCCCTGTGTTGGGGTCACAGTTGTATTAAAGGTGGATATTGGTTGGTTTTTTACCTCTTATGGTCTGTTAATGACTAGTAGATTTTCTGTGTCTAGTGGAGGGATGCGTTGAGAGATGTAGTCATATTATTAGTTTTAGCATAATGGTACCTACTTAGGTAGGTTCACCTTTAGTGATTTTGAAGGGTGGTTTTAATTATGGGTTTATATTGAGTAATTCTTTGACGATATTTTTATGGGTAGCTGCTTTAAGGCCTACGGGGAGGAGGTAGAAAAATTATCTTTCAAATTAAGGTTGTATCCTGTATCAATAGGGCTGTACCTCTATTGATTTACTTTAGTTAATAACTAGGTATAATTTTAATCTAAAGTAGAACTTAGATTCTATTTGGGGTAGCCAGCTATCTCCGGATTCGGTAAGCGTTTCACTTCTATTTTTAAGTCTTTCCACTCTTTTGCTACAGAGACGGATGGGTCCATTAGACTGCTTGAAAATAGCTCATCCGGTTTCGGGGAAGGGGCTGTGAGTCTTCTTGCCCTGATTATCTTGCTAAACCATGATGCAAAAGGTACAAGGGTTAATCTTTGCTGTTAGTTGCTTGGGGGGTTTCCCTTGCGGTACTTTGTTTTGACTGTTTACTGTTCGATCACAACTACTAGGTTTATCAAATGGTTTGTTTGGTGGGTAAATATATGTTTGTGATTGGTTGTATAGTCAGCTCAAAAAGATTGTAAGAATGTCTTTCGAGTGTAGGTCGAATGCTTTGTGTAAGCTACTTTTTGTTTCTAAGTGCACTTTCCAGTACACTTACCATGTTACGACTTGCCCTGGGTAAGTATTGGGAGGGGTTTATGTAGATTAGTTATATATGGGCAGGGATGACGGGCGGTGTGTACGCACTTCATTGCTTTATGTTCAGTTTGGTATTTTATTCCTATCTTACTACTAAATCCACCTTCAGTCACTATATTCATAGTGTTATTCGTATGCTCTGTAGGAGAATGTAGCCCATCTTTGCCCTCTCATGGGTTACACCTCGACCTGTCGTTTTAGCGTAGTGCTATTTAGCTCATTTTGTTTCTTTTACAAGGTAAGCTTATGACGGTGGTATATAGACTGTTGGCGAGAGAGGGTGGGGTTAATCGTGGGTTGTCGGTTATGGACAGGCTCCTCTAGGTTGTGGTGAAGCACCGTCAAGTCTTTTAAGTTTTAAGTTACTACTCGTAGTTGTTTGGCGAACAATTAGTACTTTAATTGTGTGTTGTGGCAGGGTATAGTAAGGTATCTAATCTTAGTTTATGTCCCGGCTTTATCGAGTTAAAAGAGTTTAGGCTTAGGATGAATTATTAAAGCTTATGGCTTTTTACAGCCTGGGTTGGTTTCTATCCTAAGGATTGTACTTTATTTTAGTCGTGCTTTACGCCGTTTATATTGTCCTGAGCCTATCGTATAACCGCGGTCGCTGGCACGAGATTAACCGGCTCTAGATATATTTTGCTAGGTCAAGTTTACACTTATGGCCTAATATTAACTACTGCTGTGTGCCCGTGGGGGTGTGGCTTATGCTTGATGTCATTGCTTGTAGCTGATATCAGCTCAATATGGTTTGTATGGCTGTTTCACCGTTATGAAGAGGCTTGCATGTATAAACAAATATTTAGACAATATGAGGTTTAAGACCAAGACTTTGTGTTGATGGGTGGTGGCCATTTTAGCATTTTCAATGCTATGCTTTATTTTAAGCTACAGCAAC